TTTGTTTACCGAGGGTTCGAATCCCTCTCTTTCCGTACCTTCACCTAATTCACCAACGTTACCAACCGCAATGTATCAAATAACAATTGATACCATTATTCCAACAGTAAGACCTTTATTTGATAGAGATTCTTCCTAATTACTGTGGTATGGAAAATACCGGAAAGAGTGGAAAAGAATGAAAATCTCACTGCTGATCCATTTGTGATACGTGAGTGGGAGAAAAATCCGGATCAAACCCCTTATTTACTTGACTTTGGCGAAAAAGGGGGGGCAAAATTGTCCGAAACTTTGTTATTTTAGTTAGGTTCAAGTCTGACGAGAATAATATTCTACGACTAGCAACTCATTGATTTTCAAACCGATCCATTTACTATCTATTATTTGATTTACTAATCCTTTATATTGGGATGAGTGAAAAGTCAAATGTTTTGCCAATTCCTCGTGGGGGGATGAATCAATATAATTTTGAATCAAAGCTCTGGATCTTTGTTCATCTCTCGTAGTAATAATATCTCGGGGTTTGCAGCGATAACTTGGGATATCTACTATACGACCATTAACTAAAATATGTCTATGGTTAACTAATTGCCTGGCTCCAGGAATGGTCGAAGCCATACCCAATCGAAAAAGGATGTTATCCAAACGCATCTCAAGTAGTTGTAGTAAAACCTGCCCTGTTGACCCTTTGGCTTTTCCAGCTATACGAACATATCTAAGCAATTGTCGCTCTGTCAGACCATAATGAAAACGCAATTTTTGTTTTTCTTCTAGACGAATACGATATTGAGATCTTTTCCCGGAACGCGATTGGTTTCTAAGATCACTTCCCGGTCTAGGTCTTTTACTAGTTAGTCCCGGTAAAGCTCCCAGACGGCGTATTTTTTTGAAACGAGGCCCTCGGTAACGAGACATAAAGACTCCCCCCCCCTTTTTTTATTTATTTTATTGAAATTTCATTTTACAGAATAAACCTAAGTCAGACTGAACTAAACGATAAACGAAGATAAATCTACTGAAGTACTACAAAGAAGAATGATGAATTGTATCAATATCCGGATTATTTTGTATATATAGGAAGTTAAGGATCCTTTTCTTGATTTGTTCTGTAGAGATTTCACTGCTCCAATCAGTTTTTTATTCATAGTTGTAAGTTCCCACGACATAATAGATCGGTGACCCGACATTTGTAAAAGAAAAAAGGGAGGAGTCTTTTCAATATTCCTTGATCTCAAGGAGACATTATCAATCATGGAAAAAATCGGACAAATAGAGAAAAGCCGGCTATCGGAATCGAACCGATGACCATCGCATTACAAATGCGATGCTCTAACCTCTGAGCTAAGCGGGCTCACATAACAGAAATAGTGCATAGGAATTCGGTAAACTACCGGAATCTTAACTATTAATAATTAATATTAATAGAATGAAGAATCGAATTCTATTCCATTAAAAATGATTAATTAATATCATAAGAATATTCTTATATATTAGAATAGAACTCTAACTATATAGAATTTTTATTGAAAATTTATTGAAAATTCGAGTGATTTATATTATCATTCTATTAATTCTTATTCTATTTTCTATTATTATTAGATTAGAAATTTTATTATTAGAAATTTCTATTTCTTTGATTTCGAATTTAAATGCAAAATATTACATTTGAAATAATTATATATAACTATATCCATATTAGTTATAGCAGATTCTATTAATTCTAAATTCTATTAGATTAGAGCGGATCGGTCCTAAGGAAAGGATAAGATAAGAATGCAATTCAGATCATAATGAGACATTCCTCTGGTTTCATTCGGAAAGGGAGGAGATAGGACGAAAAAAAAAGAAGAATGAATATCGACCGTTCCAGTATTCCCAATCGCGCGGGAAAAATGAGAGGGAGAGAGACATGTATATGTGAGATATATCCATCCATATTGAATTGCAGATACATCAATGATAGAATCATTTCCGATTGGACCAAATACTGGCCCACCGATAGAGATGAAAGAAGATGGGTAAGAAATAGGAGCAGACACTTTTTCGATATAGGAATCAGTATCTAATGAATTCAAGGGTTCCAACATAAGAGGGGGGGATCACAATGAGATCTCGGCCTCATAAGGGGGATATGGCGAAATTGGTAGACGCTACGGACTTGATTGGATTGAGCCTTGGTATGGAAACCTACTAAGTGGTAACTTCCAAATTCAGAGAAACCCTGGAATTAAAAATGGGCAATCCTGAGCCAAATCCTGTGTTCAGAAAACAAGGGTTCAGAAAGCGAGAATCAAAAAAGGATAGGTGCAGAGACTCAATGGAAGCTGTTCTAACAAATGGAGTTGACTGCATTGGTGGAGGAATCGAATCCTTCTATCGAAACTACAGAAAAGATGACCCTGTATACGTACGTATACATACTGAAATATCAAATAATTAATCACGACTCGAATCCTTATTTTTTTATATGAAAAATTTAAGAATTATTGTGAATCGATTC